TTTCCATTTTACAACCGTATCCTCTATTTCTCTCGATTTGTAATCCAATACACAAATCAATCGGTTCGGTTAGGCTAGCTATATGCTGTGTATTATCAACGATTTCCACGGAAGGTGGTAAGATGATGTCTTGAGCAGTTACATATCCGGGACCCTTGGCACAAATAAAGGCCTTACGAGTTCCATACAAATTGCTTCTCAATACAATTTCTTTCAAATTCATTAAAATTTCATGTACTGATTCTTGAATACCTACTATGGTAGAATATTCGTGTGGTATTTTCTCAGATTTTGCACGTGTAATGCATGTTCCTTCTATTTCTCCAAGCAAAGCTCTTCGCATCGCAATGCCTATTGTGTCGGCTTGGCCTTTCATAAGTGGAGACAGAATAAAGCGTCCATAATAAAGACGCTTACTATCTGTTCTTGATTCAACACACTTCCACTGTAGTGTCCGAGTAGAGACTTTTACTTTCTCTCGAACCATAGTAATATTATTTTATTTGATCATATCATTGAATCATTTATTTCTCTTGAAATCTCTTTATTGTTTATTTCTACACACGTCTTTTTTTAGGGGGTCTACAGCCATTATGTGGCATAGGGGTTACATCCCGTACGAAACTTAATAGTATACCACTTCTACGAATAGCTCGTAATGCTGCATCTCTTCCGAGACCAGGACCCTTTATCATAACTTCTGCTCGTTGCATACCTTGGTCTACTACTGCTCGAATAGCATTTCCCGCTGCGGTTTGAGCAGCAAAAGGAGTTCCTCTTCTTGTACCCTTGAATCCACAAGCACCGGCCGAGGACCAAGAAATTACCCGACCCCGTACATCTGTAACAGTAACAATGGTATTGTTGAAACTTGCTTGAACATGAATAACTCCTTTTGGTATTCTACGTGCACTTTTCCGTGCACTACTGCGCCCATTCCTACGTGAACCAACTTTTGGTATAGGTTTTGCCATATTTTATCATTTCATAAAGATAAGTCAGAGATATATGGATATATCCATTTCATGTCAAAACAGATCTTCTGTTTTTATTTGTTCATTGCTTTCTTTAAGATTAGTTTCTTTTCTTTAAGGAGTTCTTTTTAGAATAGAAAGATTATCCTTGTCTTTGTTTATGTCTCGGGTTGGAACAAATTACGATAATTCGTCCCCTCCTACGGATTAGTCGACATTTTTCACAAATTTTACGAACGGAAGCCCTTATTTTCATAGTTGTTATTCCTTAAATTTTTACGAATCCACTCATTGGAAGAAAATAACTTTCTTGAAATTTTTGAACCTTGAATTGGATCCCCCTGAAAGGAATCTTGAAGTTGAAAAAAACTACCTAATCGTTCGAATCCTTGTTACGGAGTCAATTATACGCCCTCTGGTTGAATCATAAGCACTTACTTCACTTTTGTTGACTCTATCCCACGGTGGTATACGTATAAAACTCGATCGGATCCTTCCTTAAACATAACCTAGAATCAGATCTTCATTATCTAAAGGAATCCGGAGTGGAAGTGATTCACTAATTAAACCTCCATGAATTCATTTTTGTTCTTTTATTCCAGGTAAAACTTCCTTGACGTATCAACTACTGTAGGGCCGGAGGAGTTCTATTAGACAACCCGTGCTTTTTTCTTTTTTTTTTTTTCACAAATGGAAAGTTTCGGATACAATTCGGATATCAGACAGATTACCATATATAACACAAAATTTCTCCGCCGATTCCTTCTAGTCGAGCCTCCCGGTCTGTCATTATACCCCGAGAAGTAGAAAGAATTACAATCCCCATCCCGCCTAAAATTCTAGGAATTTGTTGATAGTTAGAATAGATTCGTAGACCGGGTCGACTGATCCTTCGTAAATTTAAAATAGTTCTATATGGTCCTTTCCTATTCCTTCTATGTCGTAGGGTTAAAACCAAAAAATATTTGTTGCTTTCCCGATGTTTCCTTACGTTATCGATAAAACCCTCTCGTAAAAGTATTTTAACAATGTTTTCAGTGATGTTAGTAGATCCTATTCGAATCGTTCCTTTTCTATTCATGTCAGCATTTCGTATAGAGGTTATTATGTCAGCAATAGTGTCCTTACCCATGGTAAACTAAAATTATTGTTGCTCCCGAATTTTGATATAACCAACGTGTTCTTTTTTTTACTTAGTAAAGGTATATACGTGAGACACAATCAACTAATAAATCTATGTCATTTAAATACTCTAATTTAAATACTATAACTATATTGAGGTCTCGTCTTATAATACCTCAGGAGCTAATGAAACTATTTTAGTGAAATTTAACTGTCTCAATTCCCGGGCGATCGCACCAAAAATTCGAGTTCCTTTTGGATTTCCTTCTTGATCAATGACAACTGCAGCATTGTCATCATATCGTATTATCATACCGTTGTCGCGTTTGAGTTCTTTACAAGTACGTACAATTACAGCTCTGATCACTTCTGATCTTTCTAGAGGTGCATTTGGTACTGCTTCCTTGATCACAGCAACAATAACGTCACCAATATGAGCATATCGGCGATTACTAGCTCCTATGACTCGAATACACAGCAATTCTCGGGCCCCGCTGTTATCTGCTACATTCAAATGGGTCTGAGGTTGAATCATTTTTTTAATCTCTTCTTTCAATGTAACAAAGGACGAAGAAAAAAAGAAATATTGTTTGTCAAAAAAAAAAAGGAAACCCACAATTGTTTTTTTTATTCCCAAGACTTCTTTCCTTTGGTTCTATATTCCTATCCTGAAATAATGAATTGAGTTTTTATAGGCATTTTGGACGCCGCTATTGAAATAGCCTTTCTGGCTATATTTTCGGCTACTCCGCTCATTTCATAAAGTATTCTGCCCGGTTTAACGACAGCTACCCAATACTCGGGGGATCCTTTCCCCGAACCCATACGTGTTTCTGTAGGTCTTACCGTAACTGGTTTGTCTGGAAATATACGTACCCATATTTTTCCACCACGGCGTACATTTCGTGTCATTGCGCGGCGCCCCGCTTCTATTTGTCTAGATGTAATCCAAGCGGGTTCAAGTGCTTGAAGAGCATATCTACCGAAACAAATGCGATTACCTCGATAAGATATTCCTTTCATTCTTCCTCTATGTTGTTTACGAAATCTGGTTCTTTTTGGGTTATAGTTGATGGTTGTTTATCAATTCCATCTCTACTACAGAACTGGACATGAGAGTTTCTTCTCATCCAGCTCCTCGCGAAAAAAAAATGACTAAAAAAAGATTTTATTTTATTATTAAGATATACAGGTAGTTAGTGAATAATAGATTGAATCCTGGGATTCTTTGCTTTGAGATTTTATCTGATCTATTAGAAATTTGTATATCTTGTTTGGATATATATTGGATATATATAAGTAATTAAACATGGATTCTATTTATAGATAATGTCTTGTCTTAGTTTTGTTATAATGTTATAACGAATCTTTATTTTGTTTTGTCTTTTTTTTATCATATTCATATCGGATCGACAAAAATTGAACAATCAAATAAAATTAAAATAAAGTTTTCGCGGGCGAATATTTACTCTTTCAATATCTATTTCAGTTGTCGGGTTAACTCATGACCTCTCAGAATCAGAATAAAAAGAAATGAAGTGGTCTCTGGTTTGTTCCGCCATCCTACCCGATAAATCATTAGGATTCATTTTCAATAGAATCCTCTGCATTCACGGGTTCCGTCGTCCTCATCGCTTCTCGATTAATGCTTAGGTCTGAATTCTCCAATGGAGCCTTAATTTTTTATTTATTTAATAATTTAATATTTAATAAAAAGAATAAAAAAAAAGTAAAATTTGTTCTTGAGTCAACCTTCTCAGTCTTTATTGACTTAAGGCTCTTGATTTTTTATTCGATGAACAGATATTCATCTAATTATTGATGAATCTCTATTGATGCTCTATTACATTGCTCGTTATGAGATGCTTCATAGACCTTACATATTGGAATCATATATCATTTCATTGCTATTTCTTTTTCTCTCTTTCTCTCATCCTTGTATTTATCCACATACTTTTTTATTGTGCTTCACAATTTCGATATATTCATAATCAGATTGGTTTTTTTCTTTTACTTAATGCAAAAAAAGATTTCAGTTGCTATACTGATATGACCAATATATCATATCTTGACTTATTCTTTGGATCCAGATAATCCGAAGCGATGAGTTGGTTATTAGTGCTATAGTTATTAGCTTAGACTGTGGTCCGCCCATTTTTTTTTTTGAATCCTAAGCCTAAAAAACCCAACGAGTCGCACACTAAGCATAGCAATTATATCAAATGATCAATCAAATTTTTATTTAACCTTATAGAATTTAGACCTGCTCATTTTTTATTTTTTTATGTTCAATCAAAAAATGAAAGAATTTGTCATTTTTTGTTCTATCGCAGAATAGAACGTAAAGACAAGTAGAGTCTTATTCTTATTATTCTTCATCTATAAATATCCAAATTTTGATTCCTAATACCCCATAGATAGTCCGAACTCTATAGGAGCAATACTCAATTTTCGCTCCAATGGTTTGTAGAGGAACCCTACCTTCTCGGATCCATTCGACACGCGCAATTTCTTTTCCGTCGATACGCCCTGCAATTTGTATTTGAATTCCTTTTGTATCCGCTTGCTCAGTTAATTCAATAGCCTTTTTCATTGCTTTTCGAAATGAAACTCGATTCTTTAATTGTCCGGCTATAAATTCGGCAAGAATATTAGGGTGCCCGTAAGGATTTGCAATTCTTGTAATAGCAATGTTGAGTTTTCGGTTCATACAATTGAGTTCTTTTTGCACATTCATCTGTAGTTCTTCGAGTTTTCGTGGCCTATCTTCAATTAATAATTTAGGAAATCCCATATAGATTATGACCTGAATTAGATCGATTCTTTTTTGAATCTCTATACGTGCAATTCCCTCGACACCGGAAGATATTCTCCTATTTTTTTGTACATAATTCTTGATACAGT